TGTGATGAATAAATTCTACTTGTCCCTGGATCCCTGAACTAAATAATTCTTTTTCTAGGAATATAAAATTTTTTCGATAACTTCTTGATCCCCCTTATCTTATTTTTTTGTTAATTTCCGTAGTGGGAGCCCCCTTTCTTTTTATTTTCTGGTGGACCAACCCCTCCCTAAAAGAATCCTATCTTCCCTTCCGTATTATTTCTATACTCTATATTTTTTTATTAATTTTATTAATATGAATTAAGAGTCCTTTTCTTAATTGATTTATTCTATTAACTACTCTTTTTTTCTTATTCTATTAACCATTGATTCTTATCTTATTCAAATAATATCGGTAGAGTTGATTGACAACTGGAAGAAGCGGTTCATACAATGGGCATCGGATAGACGTTAGGCAAATATGCCGCCCCTATCGTCTAGCGGTTTAGGACATCTCTCTTTCAAGGAGGCAACGGGGATTCGACTTCCCCTGGGGGTAGGGGGTACTACAAAGGTAAGTTGATCATATTATGGATTACCAATATACCCCGAAGCACCAAAACAAAGAGGTTCTTCTTGGGTCTGGGTCGATGCCCGAGCGGTTAATGGGGACGGACTGTAAATTCGTTGGCAATATGTCTACGCTGGTTCAAATCCAGCTCGGCCCAACAATTCACCAATATACCATGAGATGATATAACCCCCCCGTCCTTCAGAAATACCCGATACGGACAAATAAAAACAGAATAAAATTTTCTGCTCGATCCCTTATTTCCCTGGGATTGTAGTTCAATTGGCCAGAGCACCGCCCTGTCAAGGCGGAAGCTACGGGTTCGAGCCCCGTCAGTCCCGACAGATTCAATAAGTAGATCAATCATCTTTCCTTTTTCTGTCAACAGGGGAGCAGGAAGTAAAATTTCATTCCCAGGGGGGTTCTTTTTTCTTTCCCTTTCGTTTTGCCTTTCTCATCAAACAAATAGGAGGATTTTCATTACTTCAAGTAGTACTGATTGGTATTAGAAAGACCTATGTAGATTTGTACAATTGATGGTAGCACTAAAGTCAGTATTCCAAGAGATACTGAATCTGTTTTTGCGATGGAATAGAGGACTATATGTTTCTTAAGCGCACATACAAAAATGGAATTCTTTTCTTGTACAATACAAAATGAATTTAACAGAATTCCCCCGATAGAATACTTTTCCAACTTAAAAAGTCTCCCTTTATGGCTCCGGTTTTGTTTGTGTAACCTCAATTGCTAATGTGAAGTATAAAAAATAGATTTCATTCAAAAGTAATTTTTTATTGGACCGGGAATCCTATTTTGGATTCAGTATGGATAAAAGATCTTCCTATGTTATACTATTCAATTCGCGACGACGAATTTATTTGATAGCTCAGATATTGTTATTCATGATATTGATCCGATTCAAAATCATTGAGAGATAATTCATTCATTGAATTTAAGAATTTACAGTCGAAAGATTTATCATCTCTATGGGATTAAATCCCGAGTTATTGTGAAGTAAAAAAAAGATGAGATTATGGAAGTAAATATTCTTGCATTTATTGCTACTGCACTGTTCATTCTAGTTCCTACTGCTTTTCTGCTTATCATTTATGTAAAAACAGAAAGTCAAAATAAAAATCAAAAGGATTAATTAATTTTAATTAATGTTTACTTCTGAGTTCTTATCAATGATTGAAGAAAAAAAATGATTCCAATTTTGCGTCTTAAATGAAATGAGCGGACTAGAATCGACAGTATTCTATCAGATCCGATACTATAGTATAAGTATAGTAAGAAAGAAATATCTATTTCTTTCTTACCATACTATCTATTAGTGTTATTGTAGTGTATAAAGTTGTACTTTAGAATAAAGAAAGGGACTTAGTGTCGATCAATCTACAATATTATCTTTATATATGTATCAAGATAATAAAGGATATGGAATTTACATAGAACCCATTCACTTTTTTGATACCTCTTTTTTTCGATCAATATTAAATAATTGTCTTGTCTTACTTTATAGTTTGAATTTCTAGATTTCTTTTTATTTGCAATCTGAGTCTTGTGATCCATCGAAAGAATCAACAAAGGAAAAAGCATTACGACTCTTTAATAGATGCCCATAATGCTTTTTCCTTTGTTGATTCTTTGACAGGATGGGCACTTCTTCGGATTTGAAAGTGAATAAATATTTAATATAAGAAATAATAAACCTCACAAATTTTTAATGCTTGAACCCCCGATCGAGAAAGTAGAAATTCAATTTCGAAATAAAAAATCGGTAAGTGCGCAATAGGTGACTCGCCCAAGGCAAGATCTTCTTATGCATAGTATTTCGTTAAACAACTACTATGTCTAAGTTTCATTTTTTCTCATAGAAATAACGTATACACTTAAAAAATTTCCCCTTTGAGCAGGAAAAGTAAAGAGGGAAACAAAAAAGGGTGGGTCGAGCCTTCTTTAGTATCCATCTATAATTCTAGGAAGAGCCCGTTTATTAAAATTGAAATA